AGAATAATGAAAGAACTTAAAAAAGTAAGTCTAATTCCATTATTTGGATTGAGGGAAGTATATGAATCGAATACAAAAAAAAAAAAATCACTATCAATAATAAGTAATCATATAAATCATGAATCGTCCATTCGAATTAGATCTGCGGATTGGACAAATTATTCACTGACAGAAAAAAAGATGAAAGATCTGGCTGATAAGACAAATACAATCAGAAATCAAATCGAAAAAATAACAAAAGAAAAAAAAAATATATTTATAACTACGTATATAAACATTAGTCCTAACGAAACAAATTGTGATGATAAAAGATTAGAATCACCAAAAAAGATTTGGCAGATATTAAAAAGAAGAAGTGCTCGACTAATGCGCAAATATCACTATTTTTTTTATTTGTTTATTGAAAGGATATACAAAGATATTTTTTTACGTATCATTAATATTCCCAGAATACATGTAAAAATTTTACTTCAATTAAAAAACAAAATAACGGATAATTCCAATGATGAAACAAATAAAAAAGGATTTGATATTGATCAAAATCCAATTTATTTTATTTCGACTATAAAAAAGTTTATTTCTAATATTAGAAATAAAAATTCGCAGATTTTTTGTGACCTTTCTTCGTTGTCACAGGCATATGTATTTTACAAATTATCACAAGCCCAAGTTATCAACAAGCATTACTTGAAATTTTTATTTCAATATCACGGAACAATTCCTTTTATTAAGGATAGAATAAAAAAAGATTTTTTTGGAACACACGGAATATTACTATTTCATTCCGAATCAAGGTATAATAAACTTAGCGGTTTTAAAATGAATGAATGGAAAAGCTGGTTAATGGGTAATGATCACTATAAATACAATTTATCTCAGACTAGATGGTCTAGATTAGTACCGCAAAATTGGCGGAATAGAATCAATCAAAATTTTATGGTTCAAAATAAAAACTCAACCAATTTTTATTCATATGAAAAAGACCGATTAATTCATTACAAGAAAGAAAACAATTATGCATATGCAGTAAATTCATTACCGAACCAAAAAGATAAATTAAAAAACTACAAATATGATCTTTTATCAAATAAATATCTGAATTATGAAGATAAGAAAGGTTCATATATTTATGGGTCGCCATTCCAAGTAAACGAGGCAAAAAGGATTTCCTATAATTACAATAATTATAATCCCGAACTTTTTTATTTGCCGAAAGATATAGATCTTGGTAACTATCTACCAGAAGATTCTATTATTGATAGGGATCAAAATCCGGATAGAAAATATTTTGATTGGAGAACTATTAATTTTTGTCTTAGAAAAAAGATCGATATTGAGGAATGGAGAAATAGAGATATCGGGGCCAGCGCCAACATTAATAAAAATACTAAGACTCGGACTAATTATTATCAAATAATTGATAAAATTGATAAAAAAAAAATGGATAAGAAAGTGTTTATGAATCCCCCGATTCATAAACAAATCTGCCCAACCAATCAAACAAAAACATTTTTGGACTGGATGGGAATGAATGAAGAAATCCTAAATTGTCCGATATCAAATCTAGAACTTTGGTTTTTACCAGAATTTGTGTCACTTTATAATACATATAAGATTCAACCGTGGATCATACCAATCAATTTACTTCTTTTTAAATTGAATATAAATAAAAACATTAGTAAAAATATCAACGAAAAGAAAAAAAAAGATAGATTATATAATCCAAAAAAATCTCTTGAATTTGAGAATCAAAATCAAGAAGAAAAACAACAGCCAGTCCAAGGAGATCTTGGATCATATGCACAAAATAACAAAAATATTGGATCTGATCCATCGAAAAAAAAAAAAAATGTTAAAGAAGATTATCGGGGATCATACATTCAAAAAAGCAAAAATAAAAATAAATCCATGATAGGAGCGGAACTAGATTTCTTCCTGAAAAGATATTTTCTTTTTCAATTGAAATGGGATAATGCTTTTAATCAAAAAATACTAAATAATATCAAGGTATATTGCCTACTCCTTAGATTGAGAAATCCAAAGGAAATTGCTATATCCTCTATTCAAAGGGACGAAATAAGTTTGGATGTAATGCTGATTCCGAAGTCTACAACTCTTACAAAATTGATAAAAAGGGGACTATTGATTATTGAACCAGCTCGGCTATCCATAAAATGGGACGGACAATTTATCATGTACCAAACCATAGCTATTTCACGGGTGCATAAGAGTAAGCGCCAAACTAATCGAAGATACCAAGAAAAAAGAAATGTTGATAAGAATGGTCTTAATGAATCCATTGCACGACATGAAAATGGGAATAGAAACGATAATTTTTATGATTTTATTGTTCCTGATAATTTTTTATCTCCTAGACGTCGTAGAGAATTGAGAATTCTCATTTGTTTCAATTCAAGAAATGTCAATGTTGGGGATAGAAATCAAGTATTTTGCAATGGGAACAATGTAAAGCGCTGTGGTCAATTTTTTTATGAGGATAAGCATCTTGATGTAGATACAAATCGATTTATTAAGTTCAAATTATTTCTTTGGCCAAATTATCGATTCGAAGATTTTGCTTGTATGAATCGCTATTGGTTTGATACCAATAATGGTAGTCGTTTCGTTATGTCAAGGATACATATGTATCCACGATTGATAATTAGTTGAGGATACATTTACATTACATGGATCAAGCGGCATCTCTGACATGGTATATGAACACAAACAAATATATACAGCCTTATGTTGTTATATTAGATTATGGTACATGATACTGATTACCTGACCTTGATCTTAGCAATTCTATCTAGTAAGTAATGAGTCGTCATAATCTTCTTATCTTAGGTCAAAATTCTTCTCTTTTGTAGGTTAGAAATTTTTTATCTATATTTGAATAAAATTGAAAAAAAAAATGTTAAAGAAGATTATCAATTAAGTGAATTAAAAAAAAAGAAGTATACGAATAAATCCCGATTATTGTGTATAACAAATTAAAATGACTGGCATTATTATTACTGATTAGTAAAATCTATATTTGTAATGTAAATAAAGAAAAAGGGACGCAGAATTTTTTGTTATGGTTAAAAATTTATTCATTTCAGTTATTTCGCAAGAAGAAAAAAAAGAAAATAGGGGGTCTGTTGAATTTCAAGTATTCAGTTTCACCAATAAGATACGTAGACTTACTTCCCATTTGGAATTGCACAGAAAAGACTATTTATCTCAGAGAGGTCTACGCAAAATTCTGGGAAAACGTCAACGACTCCTGGCTTATTTGTCAAAGAAAAATAGAGTACGCTATAAAGAATTAATTAGTCAATTGGATATTCGGGAGCCAAAAACTCGTTAAGTTCATTTTTTTTTTTTTATAATATTTAATATTTATAATAATTATAAATATTAATTATTATTTTTAATGAACTTCATTTGGTTTTCAGCAATTCGTGGAATAATGAATCGGGGAAAAAATATATGACTGTACCGACTACAAGAAAAGACCTCATGATAGTCAATATGGGTCCTCAACACCCATCAATGCACGGTGTTCTTCGACTCATCATTACTCTAGATGGGGAAAATGTTATTGACTGTGAACCCGTATTGGGTTATTTACACAGAGGAATGGAAAAAATTGCGGAAAATCGAACAATTATACAATATCTTCCTTATGTAACACGTTGGGATTATTTAGCTACTATGTTTACAGAGGCAATAACGGTAAATGGACCAGAACAGTTGGGAAATATCCAAGTACCGAAAAGAGCGAGCTATATTAGAGTAATTATGCTAGAACTGAGTCGTATAGCTTCTCATTTGTTATGGCTTGGCCCTTTTATGGCAGATATCGGTGCGCAGACCCCTTTCTTCTATATTTTCCGAGAGAGGGAATTGATATATGACCTATTCGAATCTTCCACAGGTATGCGAATGATGCATAATTATTTCCGTATCGGAGGGGTGGCTGCTGATCTACCTTATGGCTGGATAGATAAATGCTTGGATTTCTGTGATTATTTTTTAACAGGGGTTACTGAATATCAAAAGCTTATTACGCGTAATCCTATTTTTTTGGAACGAGTTGAAGGGGTGGGTATTATTAGTGGAGAGGAAGCAATAAATTGGGGTTTATCGGGACCAATGCTACGAGCTTCCGGAATTCCGTGGGATCTTCGTAAAATTGATCATTATGAGTCTTACGACGAATTTGATTGGGAAGTACAATGGCAAAAAGAGGGAGATTCACTAGCCCGTTATTTAGTCCGAATCGGTGAAATGGTGGAATCCATCAAAATTATTCAACAAGCCCTGGAAGGAATTCCCGGAGGGCCCTATGAGAATTTAGAGGTACGGCGTTTTGATAAAACAAAGGATTCTGAATGGAATGATTTTGATTATCGATTCATTAGTAAGAAACCTTCGCCCACTTTTGAATTGTCTAAACAAGAACTTTATGTGAGAGTAGAAGCCCCCAAGGGGGAATTGGGAATTTTTCTGGTAGGAGATCGGAGTGTTTTTCCCTGGAGATGGAAAATTCGTCCACCTGGTTTTATCAATTTGCAAATTCTTCCTCAGCTAGTTAAAAAAATGAAATTGGCCGATATTATGACAATACTAGGTAGTATAGATATTATTATGGGAGAAGTTGATCGTTGAAATGATAATTGATACGATAAAAGTACAAGCTATCAATTCTTTTTCCAGATCGGAATCCTTAAAAGAGGTTTATGGGCTCATATGGTTACTTATTCCTATTTTTACTCCTGTATTTGGAATCATAATAGGAGTGCTGGTAATTGTGTGGTTAGAAAGACAAATATCTGCGGGAGTACAACAACGTATTGGACCTGAATACGCGGGTCCTTTTGGAATTCTTCAAGCTCTAGCAGATGGTACCAAACTACTTTTCAAAGAAGATCTTCTTCCATCTAGGGGGGATATTAGTTTATTCAGTATCGGACCGTCTATCGCGGTCATATCCATTTTACTAAGTTATTCAG